TACGTTACAAAATTTCGCTTTAGCCACTGATCCAATCAGAGGAATAATTGGGACTAGGGTCTCGAATTTATTAATAGAAGTATCTATTAGAAATGAATTCTCTAGCATTTGAATCCTTACCACCGAAGTGTTTAGTCGTACACTTGAAAGATAGCCCAGAAAATATAAGGAATGATTGTATAATTGGTTTATATGGATCCTGTCCGGTAGAGACCACAAGTAAAAATGACATTGCCAAAAATGGACAAGGTGAGATTTCCATTTCTTCATCAGAAGATGAGTCCCCTTTGAAGCCAGAATGGATTTTCCTTGATATCTGACATAATGCATGAAAGGGTCCTTGAACAACCATAGGGTCTTCTGAAAATCATTACGAAGCACTACTACAAGATGTTCTATTTTTCCATAGAAATGTGTTCGCTCAAGAAAAGTTCCAGAGGATGTTGATAGTAAATGAGAAGATTGTTTACGGAGAAACACTAATACGGATTCACATTCATATACATGAGAATTATATAGTAACAAGAAGAATCTTTGATTCTCTTTTGAAAAAAGAGAAATGGATTTCTTTGGAGTAATGAGACTATTCGAATTACGATACTCGTGGAGAAAGAATCGCAATAAATGCAAAGAGGGGGCATCTTGTATCCAGCAGTGAAGGGTTTGAACCAAGATTTCCAGATGGATGGGATGAGGTATTAGTATATCTGACACATGATTTAAATGTGATAATTTGTCCTCGAAAAAGGGAAATATTGAATGAATAGATCGTAAATTATGAGATTTTGCTATTTCTTTTTCTTCTAGGGAAGATACTAATCGCAGCGAGAATGGAATTTCCATAATGACTGCAAAACCCTCTGATACCATTTGAAAATAAAAATTCTTGTTGTGCCCAACGAATCTATTTTCGTTGGAATCATTAACCGAACCAATCAAATGATTCTGTTGATGCATTCGAGTAATTAAACGTTTCACAATTAGTGAACTGGATTTATTGTCATAACCGAAATTTTCCATAGGTTCGTAAAAAATCGATCCATTTAAACCATGATCATGAGCAAGTGCGTAGATATACTCCTGAAATAGAAGCGGATATAGGAAGTGTTGTTGCCTAGATCTATCTATTTCTAAATATCCTTGTAATTCCTCCATTTGAAATTATACAAAGGCACGGGGGATTTCTTGGGTTATCAAATGATACATAGTGCGATACGGTCAGAACAGGGTATATAGTAAGAAAAGAATAGATACCCCGGAGACGGGGAGTCCAATGAACGGATCCTCTCTCTTTCCATCCAATTTGTTTGTGTTCGTTATAGTTACAAGAGATGGTTAGAAATCCTTTATTTTTGCAACCCGATCGCTCTTTTGACTTTGGAAGAAATTCTCTTTATCAGTATACCGTTTCTTCTACACATTCGTCTCCACTCCATAATAGAGAAAGAATAGTTAATAGTTAGGATTCATAGAAAAAAAAAAGGAATCGATGATCCACTCACAGGAGAACCCTTTCCCGCATCAGGCACTAATCTATTTTTAACGTCTAATTAGATCGGGTAATCATTCGAATTATGAACCGAGCTCGTTGCTTTTGGTTTCCTTATAATTGGAGCCATTAGGGCTCTATCCATTTATTCACTCGACCAAACTGTGAATTGATTTGGTACCGTTCCAAGAATCAAAACAAGATTTTCTACCGACCCAGGAAGTATTCTCAGAGTTCTCCATTGATACGACATGCTGTTTTTTCCATTCATTCCCTTTCAGGATCAGTCGTGGTCTTACAAACCATACCAATGGTATGGACGAATCTGTTGCTTCATCCAAATGTGTAAAAGATCCTAGCCGCACTTAAAAGCCGAGTACTCTACCGTTGAGTTAGCAACCCGTAGAAATATGGTGTGTAGATACGATCGGAATACAAAAAAAAATCAATAAATAAATAAAGAGATTGGATTGCCCTACCCCATCAAAACATTGAACTAGCAACAAATCTAAAAGAAACATTTGATGATCAATTATGAACATCAAAATGTTCAGATCAGATTCAAATACAACGGATTCACGGATAAATATAGATAGATGTAAAAATTTGTGGACCCTCCTGTTTTGATCTATTTTTTTTTCATTATCTTAAGAAGATACTTCTTGTGTCACAGTGAATCCGGCGAACCTAGTGAAGTAAAGAAACAAACTTATGGGACGTAGATAAATAGATCTATTTATCCACGATCGAATTATATTTGATCGATACACCATTGTCAATATAAATTGAATTTTGAGAAAAAAAATGAAATAAAGAAAATAAAGACTTGTGTTGGATTGGCACTACATAGATAAGAAATGAAGTGTGTGGGGGGAATAAATAAAGAAGAAAAGAAGTAGGAAAAAAATCTCTGGTTTTCAATAGAAGTACAAACAATAGCAAGATTGATCCCTTATTTATTCGTAGAGTCCCAACGAAAACCATCTGATTGATGGCAATCCCCTCAATTGCCAGTTATTTCACTCAATCTTTTTTTCTATTTCTTAAATTATATTTCGTTTGATTAATTCGAAGTTCCTTAAATACTTCCGCTTTCTTTGAAATATCATGAACAGTTCCTGTAGGTTGAGCGCCTTTTTCAAGGAAATATAGAATAGCAGGAACATTTGAATAAGTTTGGTTCTTTATCGGATCGTAAAAACCCACTTTACGAAGATCTCTTCCTTCTCTTCGGGATCGAACATCAATTGCAACGATTCGATAGATGGCTCATTGGGATAGATATAGATGAACAATGCCCCCCCTAGAAACGTATAGGAGGTTTTCTCCTCGTACGGCTCGAGAAAGAATGATTCGAATTTATGTATTGTATATAGTGGCAAATGGATCCATAAAATCATCAATTAGATTAGGATTTGAGTTCGTTTTTTTTTGGAAGGAATAAAAAAAAAGAAATCTCATTCGTACTCATAACTCAAGTTGGGTAATTCTCAAAGAACTCGAAGGGAAATCCTTAGACATTTATTGAGCCGTCTCTAACCTCTTTTGTTTGTCTCGTCTAGAATCGATTTTCCTTTCTCATTCTGATCTAGTTATTGAGACAATTGAAAATGGCGTTTCCTTGTTCCGGTATCCTTTATCTTTGCTTTGAATCATTGGGTTTAGACATTACTTCGGTGATCCTTAATTGTTTCAAAATGGCAGCAACATACCTTTTGTTCTTTCTATTGAAGAATCATACAAATGGTTGATTCCCCTGTGATACACTTTTGATCGAAATAGTTTTACCAATTCCGACAAATTTTCCCTTTTTTGCTTTTTTATTTGAAACTTGTTCGAATTTGCGATTTCTATATCGAAGATATACTTACGAAGTTGTTCCAACTTATTGACTGGCACTAACCCTAGATCCTTCCCTCTGATAAATGAATCAAGAATTTATGCTCGAGCTCCATCATGTACTATTTACAACCCCCCCCAAACTGGGGTCCTGGTGGCACAGAACAAACTATGTCGAGCCAAGAGCATCTTCATTGATATATAAAAAAATGGTGGATGCAAGAATCCACAGCCGATCATGTCCTTCAAGTCGCACGTTGCTTTCTACCACATCGTTTCAAACGAAGTTTTACCATAACATTCCTCTAATTTGGACCGGTATGGAATTGATTCAATATGGAATCATGAATAGTCATTGGCTCCATCGGTGCATAGTAGTCCATACTTTATTTTTATATATGTATGAATAGGTATTTCTCTGGGGAAATCTCAGCAAAAAGCCAAATTAACCCATATTCTGTTATAGGAATGAAACACATTTATAAAAAACACGAAGAAATGAGTTACTTAACACTTATTTACATCTACATCTTCAACATATTGTTATATTGTTCGGGACGATCAATCATGAAAGATCCAATTCCAATTCTTTCTCGAACAACTAAACTAAAGACGAGTCTTTAATTCGATTACCAATACTGGAATTACCAATACTGGAACAAAATAAAATGAGTCATTAACCAAATAAGCTATTCTAATGACCCGGAAAAGTCGCAAGTGACTCAATAGGATAGATTTACCAATCTCACACTTCTTCGAATAGCGAGGATTTATAAGGTAAGGAATCATAAAAAATGAAATGGTTTCAAGAATTTCCTACTTCAACATCATTATCATTACTATAAATAAGTTTTCCTGTAAAGACTGAATTTAATTTGATCTCTAAATCAATCAAATCAACAAGTCGGCACAATCACAACGAGTAACTAAAAAGTTTAGCAGATATCTCATTGATTAAAGAGACGCGAATTCGATCATCATAAGAGAAATCCATGTTTCTTTTCCAATTGAATCATCAATGATTTAAATCAGATGGATGGGTCGAGAAAAAAATCCAATTTAGTTGTTTTCATGGGGATGGATAGAAAAGAGCTCATGGAAGATAAGATTAAGGTCGCTATTCTTTCATCTGATTGAGAAAATACAAATCGTAGGAGTATGACCTTTCCGTATCCATCAGATACACCGAACAATTGTCACCGGGGGTCATCGTGTATATTTAAGAGATCACAAACCTTTTTCACCGAAACCGAAATACCGGTGTCACTGAAATAGAACAATAAAACTACATATGGGCATGGTTCATTTTCTACGGATTTTGCTTTATTTCAGGTTCAGAAATTTTTCCATTTCCATAATCCATAAAGATAAACTAAAGTGAATGGAATCTATGAATCCCCCCCCCATCGTTACATTGATTTCCAATTATTCATTGGAGCCTGATGCAAAATAAAAGCAATTAAGTCCAAAGAAAATACATCTGTTCCGTATTGAACTTTATTGTTTGTTAATGAGATCCGGATGACACAGATATTGATTGAAATTGATACCTTCCTTTGCTAATTAACTCGTATCTACACGAATTCTATGGGGATCATGAATCATACTCAAAGCCAATCAAAAAAAGATCCTCTTATGGGATGCTATACCATCTTGTATAGGTACAAAGCCGAATCGGTCCAGATTAATTCGTTGTTTCTATTTTATTTTTATTTTGCCCCACCCCAGTCTTAGGAGCTTTAATCCCAGTGATGGAATTAGTACCAAGAACTCCTCCTGTTTAGAATTCAGGATCCACATAAAATTAATCATTTACCCCTATTTACTTTACCTTTCTTCCGCATGTCGACCCAGAATGCATCATGTGGGAATCCACATTTGATAAATAGGGGGCATAAAGTTTCTCTAAATGACTAACTAACTTCAATATGAATATGAGCGGGGGGGAGACGGGCATACGCTGAATGGCCACCCAATCTTTTTTTTTGAATGGAACTTTGATCTTTGTTCCCATCCTACCTATATCAAAAAGATATTTATTTCCATCCACGTGTCATTGACACTCGATTCTGTTTCTGTTTGTGAGAAACAGAAACAGGATCGAAAGGTAGGATATGATTCTTCTCTGAATCATTAGAAATCAGAAAGTAAAGATTGGATCACATTGTATCCAACATTACACTCTTAAACAGAGGATTGTTTAAGAAAAGAGCACAATCTTTGTTCTGATAGAATCGGTCTGGGACGGAAGGATTCGAACCTCCGAGTAACGGGACCAAAACCCGTTGCCTTACCGCTTGGCCACGCCCCATTGAGATTTCTATTTGACACTAATAACACTAATATGGATATTGGTTGTTCGTCAATTCCAGCCCAAATGTCTATGGAATAGGTTGTTGCTAAGATTCGACACGTGTAGATGTAGAATCAAAAGAAATTCATTGATCATTATCTATAATTCAATTAAGATATTGTATGAAAGTATGATTCCTTCTATTCTCATTTGAGAATTGAAGGATTTTTGATTGGGGGAGTTCAAAGAAAAAGAAGGATTTTTTGTTTGGCCTATCTTCTCTTCTTTCTTCATTTTTCCCCAACTCACTAATAATGAAATTCTCCACAAGAGCGAAATTTTTGTTATGCTTAATATCTTTAGTTTGATCTGTATCTGTATTAATTCTGCCCTTCATTCGAGTAGCTTTTTCTTCGCCAAATTACCCGAGGCTTATGCTTTTTTCAATCCAATCGTAGATGTTATGCCAGTCATACCTGTACTCTTTTTTCTCTTAGCCCTTGTTTGGCAAGCTGCTGTAAGTTTTCGATGAGATCTTTAATACTGTCCTAGAAACATTCATGATTGATTCGCTAAAAAAGGAAAAATTCTATTCTAACAATTGATAAGATCAGATAAGTCTTACATTATGAACTCTCGATTCAAACATTGAAATTCTTTTGGATAGCCGCGATGAATCTGGATCACCTCATTTTCTAATTCTGACTTTCCGGAGGTCAAAGACCTTATGTATGGTCCCTCACAATACCTAATTGTGGGTATGAAAGATCATTTTGGTAACGAAGGAATCAGAATCTTATTACAAATGAATTCCTGCAAATTCCTTTCTTTTCTAGAAACCACTCCATTTCTTGGTGTCAAAATGGGATATGTGGTACAAAAATAGAGAATCTATTCCCTTATTTCCCCCAAAAATGATCTTGGAGATTGTGTAATGCTTACTCTCAAACTCTTCGTTTACACAGTAGTGATATTCTTTGTTTCTCTCTTCATCTTCGGATTCCTATCTAATGATCCAGGACGTAATCCTGGACGCGAGGAATAAAATAAAAAAATCAGAAGTTTTTCGTTGCTTGATTTCTGAATTTTCTTATGATTTTCTCTATTCCATACATTTAACTAAGATAACAAGGACTCGAGATTTTTTCGAATTCGAAAGATAACTCTCAAGTGATCAGAGGGAACGGAGAGAGAGGGATTCGAACCCTCGGTACGAATAACTCGTACAACGGATTAGCAATCCGTCGCTTTAGTCCACTCAGCCATCTCTCCCAATTACAAAAGGATAATTCATATGTGACGCGTGAAGTAAAGATTGATAAAAGTCTTTCTTTATCTTTCTTTTCTTTATTCTATATATATACGAATTTTATCAGCAATTGCATTTAGATAAGGATTCGAAACAGATATCTCCAATAGAAAGAGTACCTCTTTGATTTCGTACGAAAGGTTCTTTTATTCCCCCGGCCTGGCCAGTACCTATACCTAGCCAGGCCATTCCTTGTTTTGTTCCAATGAATCATAGATCAAATGATTTATCTGATTTGAAAACGAAAATACTTGTTATTGAAGCAGCAAGAAGGGCTATTTCCATTCCTATGACAGGAGTGTCATTTCTTATTATTCTTTGTTTTTCCTTTTATCGATTGACTTACTTTACTGGAAATAAAAAAAAATAGGAGCTATGGATTCTTGCACAATTCAACTTATTTTTATGTTCCGACTTCAATGGCTCTTTCGGGCCGGAACTGTCAGTAACGATTCCCCCAGCAAAAGAAAAGATAGAACTTGTTATTTAAATGAACCTTCTTCTCCTATTTCATTAAGTCCCCCGTCGGAACACGTTAGCACTCACTCCCATTTTCATGATTCTGATCCT